AATTGTTTGATGTAATGAGTAAATAGGCTCTGGTTGTTCACCGTTCAAGAATTCTTGTTTAGGCAGTTCATATCATCCATACATAGTGTTTTGATCTAAGATTTAAATTCTTCCATCTTTCAGCAGTATTGTTCCATGGAGCTAAGATCCAAAATATGGAATAAACAAGTGTTTCCACGACTCTACCACCCGGCCAATTCTGTTCCACTTAATCCCTTTTTCATGGCCACATATCTTTACGGCTAAGGAATGGGAAATCTTTCTCCTGTTACATGAATCAAATGTTTCATTTCATCCGGGAAAAGCCATCTCTTTTTCAACAATGTCTTTGTCATTTGATCCAATAACGTTCCGTTAGATAGGAACAGATTTGATAAATACTGATAACTCTCGGATAGAGTATTAGAACGGAAAGATCCATTAGATAATGAACTATTGGTTCTAAGCCATCTGTGGCGATGAATCAACAATTCGAAGTGCTTTTCTTGCGTATTCTTGATGAACCAGCGTTTATACATAGATGTAGAAGGATTTGTTTGGGAAGTAATAAGCCCCTTTAACATCTCTTCATCTGCAAAGAATTCTCGACGGGAAAACACAGAGACAAAGGACTGATCTTTGAATAGGAAAAAGAATGGATCCGCAGGATCCCAAATGAATTGGCTTATTCGAAAAAAGCCTTGTTCTTTGGAAGATCTATCTCGTGTCTGGTACTGCACGGTTCCACTCTGCAAGAACTCCGAATCATTCTCTTGAAGCTCATCCTCTTTATGATAAATGATCCGCTTGCCCCGAAATGACCCGGCCCAATAAGGAAATCCCAATTCAGTGGGCCTTTCGATACAATCAAATAGATTGCCATAAGGGCGCCATATTCTAGGAGCCCAAACTATGTGATTGAATAAATCCTCCTCTATCTGTTGTGGGTCGAGGGCTCCTTCTCCTTCCCCTTCTTCAAACCCCGATTCGTATTTTTCATATAGAAATCTCTGATCAACGATAGAACAAGATCCATTTTGCATCATATCTAACTGATTCCTTGGTTCGGACCGAAGAAGTAATGTCACTCGATTATTATCAAACTGGCTGCAATCTTTTTCTGTCCGTGAGGATCCCGCCAGAGCGCCTTCTACTTCTAATAGGCCATGAACTAGATCAGAATCATTCTCAGCGAAGCCATAAGAAGTGATCCAATTTTTTTCATCGGGTCCGGATGAAGACCAAAGATCTTGAGCGACCGATCCGGCAGAACAACTCAAAAGATAAAGAAGTATCGTTAATTTCTTCATGCTCGTTCCAAGTTCGAAGTACCATTTGTACAAATAAGAATCCCCTTCCTTACATGATTTCTTCTTCATATAGATAGATATAGGATCTATGGGGCAATTACTTAGAAGTACATTTTGTGCAACAGCCCTTCCTATCTGATAGAAAAGGATCTCATGATCCTGAACCGATCTTACCTGGGATCGCAAATCCCAAGTTTGTCTATGAAGAGCTGATCTAATTGTATTAGTTTCTATAATTGATTTCTTCTGTGTAATACTAATTGATAGGGCCTCATTGATAAGTGCTACAAGATCTCGTGCATTGGAACCCATGGTTATGGACCCGAATCCGTTAGTATGGAACATTTTCTTTTCCAAGTGAAACCCTCTAGTATAGGAAAGAATGAAAAAGTGCTTTCGTTGTTGTGGAATAAGAAGCCTTCGTATCTTAATACATGTATTTAATTTATTCGGAACTATTAGAGCGGGATCCACTTTTTGGGGAATATGAGTCGAAGCAATAACAAGAATATTTCTAGTGGAACATCTTTCACAATCCCTGGAGAGATAGTTCTCTAATAGACCGAGGGATAAGTAATTCGACTCATTCACATACAGATCATGAATGTTTGGAATCCATATTATGCAAGGAGACATTGCTTTTGCTAATTCGAATTGAAGGGTGATATCAAATCGGTCTATTTTCGGCGTCATATACATAGTTAGCACATTCGTCATAGTTAGCAGCTCCGTATCAAGGTCATCATCAATATCGTCACTATCATCAATATCGATATCGTCACTATCATCAATATCGATATCGTCAATAGGATAACCTTTAGACTTGTCATCCAGGAACTTGTTTGGAAATACCGTAATGAAAGGAACATAGGAGTTTGTCGCTAGGTATTTGACCAAATAGGATCGTCCAGTTCCTATAGAACCTATCACTAAAATACCCCTAGAAGGGGATAGGGCTAAGCGGAGCGAAAAGGGTTTTCCGTGAGATGGGAAATGAAAACTATTAGCCCCACACGAGGTTTGTGAATAAGTGATTGTCTGATAATGAGCAAGGAATATCCGTCTTTCTGCTAAACAGGATCTATTGAACTCATAATTCATTAGATACTTTTTATGAATGTCAACTAAGTATCGTAAGTAAATTGATCCCGGTTGTTCAATCATTTGATAACCAGAGTCATTCTTTGATAAATGATCACTATGAGTCAGAC